TCAATTTCACCCTTTTAGATACTCTTTCAGACCCATTGCCGATACTAAGTAGCAGTCAAAAATTTGTATCCATTTTTCATGATATGATGCATGGATCAGATATATCACGGCCAATTACTCAAATTACTCAGAAGATTCTTACACAATGGACTCTGATAAGTGAGATTTCGAGTCAATGTTTACAGAATCTTCTTCTGTCCGAAGAAATGATTCATCGAAAGAATGAGTCACCCATTCCATTGATATGGGCACATCTGAGATCAACAAATGCTCGGGAGTTCCTCTATTCAATCTTTTTCCTTCTTCTTGTTGCTGGATATTTCGTTCATATACATCTTCTCTTTGTTTTCCGAGCCTCTAGCGAGTTACAGACAGAGTTAGAAAAGATCAAATCTTTGATGATTCCATCATGTATGATGGAATTTCGAAAACTTCTGGATAGGTATCCTACATCTGAACTGAATTCTTTCTGGTTAAAGAATCTCTTTCTAGTTGTTCTGGAACAATTAGGAGATTCTCTGGAAGAAATACGGGGTTCTGCTTCTGGTGGCAACATGCTATTGGGTGGTGCTTATGGGGTCAAATCAATACGTTCTAAGAAGAAATATTGGAAGATCAATCTCATTGATCTTGTAAGTATCATACCAAATCCCATCAATCGAATCATTTTTTCGAGAAATACGAGACATCTAAGTCGTACAAGTAAAGAGATCTATTCATTGATAAGAAAAAGAAAAAACGTGAACGGTGATTGGATTGATGAGAAAATAGAATTCTGGGTCGCGAACAGTGATTCGATTGATGATGAAGAAAGAGAATTCTTGGTTCAGTTCTCCACCTTAACGACAGAAAAAAGGATTGATAAAATTCTATTGAATCTGACTTATAGTGATCATTTATCAAAGAATGACTCTGGTTATCAAATGATTGAACAACCGGGATCAATTTCCTTACGATACTTAGTTGACATTCATAAAAAGGATCTAATGAATTATGAGTTCAATAGATCCTGTTTAGCAGAAAGACGGATATTCCTTGCTCATTATCAGACAATCGCTTATTCACAAACCTCGTGCGGGGCTAATAGTTTTCATTCCCCATCTCCTCCCTTTTCGCTCCGCTTAGCCCTATCCCCTTCTAGAGGTATTTTAGTGATAGGTTCTATAGGAACTGGACGATCCTGTTTGGTCAAATACCTAGCGACAAACTCCTATGTTCCTTTCATTACGGTATTTCCGAACAAGTTCCTGGATGACAAGCCTAAAGGTTATCCTATTGATGATAGTGATGATAGTGACGATACCAATATTGATGATAGTGACGATATTTATATTGATGGTAGTGATGATGACCTTGATATTGATACGGAGCTGCTAACTATGTATATGACGCCAAAAATAGACCGATTTGATATCACCCTTCAATTCGAATTAGCAAAAGCAATGTCTCCTTGCATAATATGGATTCCAAACATTCATGATCTGCATGTGAATGAGTCGAATTACTTATCCCTCGGTCTATTAGAGAACTATCTCTCCAGGGATTGTGAAAGATGTTCCACTGGAAAGATTCTTGTTATTGCTTCGACTCATATTCCCCAAAAAGTGGATCCCGCTCTAATAGCTCCGAATAAATTAAATACATGCATTAAGATACGAAGGCTTCTTCTTCCACAACAACGAAAGCACTTTTTCATTCTTTCATATACTAGGGGATTTCACTTGGAAAAGAGGATGTTCCATACTAACGTCGGGTCCATAACCATGGGTTCCAATGCGCGAGATCTTGTAGCACTTATCAATGAGGCCCTATCAATTAGTATTACACAGAAGAAATCCATTATAGAAACTAATACAATTAGATCAGCTCTTCATAGAAAAACTTGGGATTTTCGATCCCAGATAAGATCGGTTCAGGATCATGGGATCCTTTTCTATCAGATAGGAAGGGCTGTTGCACAAAATGTACTTCTAAGTAATTGCCCCATAGATCCTATATCTATCTATATGAAGAAGAATTCATGTAAGGGAGGGGATTCTGATTTGTACAAATGGTACTTCGAACTTGGAACGAGCATGAAGAAATTAACGATACTTCTTTATCTTTTGAGTTGTTCTGCCGGATCGGTCGCTCAAGATCTTTGGTCTTCATCCAGACCCAATGAAAAGAATTGGATCACTTCTTATGGATTCGTTGAGAATGATTCTGATCTAGTTCATGGCCTCTTACTATTATTACTATTAGAAGTAGAAGGCGCTCTGGCTCTGGCGGGATCCTCACGGACAGAAAAAGATTGCAGTCAGTTTGATAATAATCGAGTGACATTACTTCTTCGGTCCGAACCAAGGAATCAGTTAGATATGATGCAAAATGGATCTTGTTCTATCGTTGATCAGAGATTTCTATATGAAAAATACGAATCGGAGTTTGAAGAAGGGGCCCTCGATCCGCAACAGATAGAGGAGGATTTATTCAATCACATAGTTTGGGCTCCTAGAAT